TTTCTCTTGAAATCGGTTTAATTCTTATTTCTACACACGTCTTTTTTTAGGAGGTCGACATCCATTATGTGGCATAGGTGTTACATCACGTACGAAGCTTAATAATATACCACTTCTACGAATGGCTCGTAATGCTGCATCTCTTCCGAGACCAGGACCCTTTATCATAACTTCTGCTCGTTGCATACCCTGATCAACCACTGTACGAATAGCATTTACCGCTGTGGCTTGAGCAGCATAAGGTGTTCCTCTTCTTGTGCCTTTGAATCCAGAAGTACCGGCGGAGGCCCAAGAAACTACCCGACCTCGTACATCTGTAACAGTTATAATGGTATTGTTGAAACTCGCTTGAACATGAATAACGCCTTTTGGTATTCTACGTCCATTCTTACGTGAACCAATACGCCCATTCCTACGTGAACCAATTCTTGGTATAGCTTTTGTCATATTTTATCATCTCATATTTATGAGTCAGAAATATACAAAAAGAAAAGATACGGAGATATCCATTTCATGTTAAAACAGATCCTTTACCTTATTTTTACATATTTTATTTTTTAATTTTGGAAAGTAAAGTTCTTTTTTAGAAGAATTACCCTTGTCTCTGTTTATGTTTCGGATTGGAACAAATCACTATAATTCGTCCACGCCTGCGAATCAGTCGACATTTTTCACAAATTTTACGAACGGAAGCCCTTATTTTCATATTTTTTATTCCTTACCTTAATTCTGAATCCACTTCTTGGAAGAGAATAAGTCTCTTGAATTTTTTTTTGAACTTCGAATTGTATACCCATGGTTAAAAAAATAACCTAATCGTTCGAATCTTTGTTGCGAAGTCGATAAATTATACGTCCCCTGGTTGAATCATAACGACTTACTTCAATTTTTACTCTATCTCCCGGTAGTATCCGTATAAAACTGCGGCGGATCCTCCCTGAAACATATCCTAGAATTAGATCTTCATTATCTAAACAGACCCGGAACATACCGTTGGGAAGTGATTCAGTAATTAAACCCTCATGAATCAATTTTTGTTCTTTCATTCCAGGTAACCTCCTTGAAGTATCAACTAATGGAGGAAGAGTTATATAACTCACTTTTCCTCTCTATTTTACAAATAGGAAGTTAGAGATCAAATTCGGATACCAGAGGTGGAAGATTACCATATATAACACAAAATTTCTCCTCCAATTCTTTCTAGTCGAGCTTCTCGATCTGTTATTATACCTCGAGAAGTAGAAAGAATTACAATTCCCATTCCACCTAAAATCTTAGGAATTCGTTGATAGTTGGAATAAATTCGTAAGCCGGGCCGGCTGATACGCTTTAAAATGGTTCTAGTTTTATATATTCCTTTTCTGGTTCTGGTTTTTCTATGTCGCAGAGTTGAAACCAAGAAATATTTGTTACTCTCCTGATGTTTCCGAACGTTTTCAATAAAACCTTCTCGTAGAAGTATTTTAACAATGTTTTCGGTGATATTTGTAGATGCTATTCGAACCCTTCCTTTTTTATCCGTGCCAGCATTTCTTATAGAAGTTATTAGATCGGCAATAGTGTCCCTACCCATGACGAACTAGAATTATAGGTTCCTCCTAATTTTGATATAATCAACATGTTTCCTTTATTTTTTCTTTTTTTTTTTATTATAAAGTATATACGTGAGACACAATCTACTAATTTGATCTATTTGATCTATTTCAGATACCCTACTATATCATAGTCTCATCTACTACTATTTATAATACTTCGGGAGCTAATGAAACTATTTTAGTAAAATTTAACTGTCTCAATTCTCGAGCGATCGCACCAAAAACTCGAGTTCCTTTTGGATTTCCTTCTTGATCAATGACAACTGCAGCATTGTCGTCATATCGTATTATCATACCGTTTTCACGTTTGAGTTCTTTACATGTACGTACAATTACAGCTCTAATTACTTCTGATCTTTCTAGAGGCATATTGGGAACTGCTTCTTTGATTACAGCAACAATAACATCACCAATATGAGCATATTGGTGATTACCAGCTCCTATGATTCGAATACACATCAATTTTCGAGCTCCGCTGTTATCCGCTACATTCAAAAGGGTCTGAGGTTGAATCATATCATTTTTATTTCAATCTGTTATTTCAATGCAAAAGTATGAAAGAAAAAAAAAGAAATATTGTCCGTCCAGAAATAAATAAACCTGCGGTTGTTTTTTCATCCCCAATACCCCTTTTTGTTTAGTTCTACATCTCTATCCTGAAATAAGAAATTGAGTTCGTATAGGCATTTTGCGCGCAGCTATCTCAATAGCTGCTCTAGCTACAGTTTCTGATACTCCACCCATTTCATAAAGTATTCGACCCCGTTTAACAACGGATACCCAATATTCAGGGGATCCTTTCCCCGAACCCATACGTGTTTCCGCGGGTCTTACTGTAACAGGTTTGTCGGGAAATATACGTACCCATATTTTTCCACCACGACGCGCATATCGTGTCATTGCTCTTCGCCCTGCTTCTATTTGTCTAGCTGTAACCCAAGCAGGTTCAAGTGCCTGAAGAGCGTATCTGCCGAAACAAATATGATTGCCTCGACAAGATATTCCTTTCATTCTTCCTCTATGCTGTTTACGAAATCTGGTTCTTTTGGGGTTATAGTCGATGGTTGTTTCTTAATTCCATCTCTACTGCAGAACCGGACATGAGAGTTTCTTCTCATCCAGCTCCTCGCGAATGAAAGGATTCAAATTCAATAATATTATAGATACACATTAATAGATACACATTAATAGGTACACATTAATAGATAATACACCAAGTAATGGCTTTTATTGATATTTAATTTCTTACATAAGAAGGAAGATGTAGATACAAGATATACAATACAGCTAGACGTGTGTGTACATTTATGTATCTTTATAGATAATGTAATGTTTCTCTTTTTTATTTTTATAACATAACGAATCCTTTCTTTATTTATTTTTTTTTTACTTCTATCGAATTATGACAAAAGATTGTAATCCAATAAATAGAGGTTTCGCGGGCGAATATTTACTCTTTCCTGTTTCATTCGAAGGTTCAATTCATAACCTCTCAGAATAAATCAATTTTTTCTTGGTCCGTTCCGCCATCCCACCCAATGAATTATTAGGATTCGTTTTCAATAGAAGCCTATACAGTCACAGGTTCTGTCGTTCCCATAGCTTCTCCATTAATGGTTAGGTCCGAACTTTGCAATGGAGCTTTCAACAAAATTCGTTCCCAAGTCAATTTCCTCAGTTTTTATTAACCTGAAGGCTCTTTATTATTTTATTCTATTTTAAATTATTTCATTTTTTAATTCTTATATTTATAATTATCTTATCAGTATTGATGCTTTATCACACTGCCTTTTATGACGTGATTCATAGACCATACATATTGGAATCATATATCATTGATATTTTTGTTCTTTCTTTCTATCATCCTTCCATTTATCCACATCCCTTTATTTTCTTTTTTTTTTTGCTTTACAACCCATAATCAGATCTATTTTTTGTTGAAAGAATTTCAGTTGCTACAACCATATGATAGATCCACTCATTCATATAGTGACTGTTTCTTGGGATCTCGACAATACGAAGCAATAAGTTGGTTATTAGTTTATTTTATATAATTACAAAGTTTATAGCAGGGGTCAGTTTATTTTTTTTTTGAATCCCAACTTGAAACTATAAAGAAAAAACTAACGAGTCACACACTAAGCATAGCAATTATACCAAATGATCAATCGAATTTTTATTTAACCTTATAGAATTAGAATTGTTCATTTTTTTATTTTTAACAAAAAAAGAATGAAAGAGTTTGTCATTTTTTGTTTTATCACTGGACAGAATGGGAAGACAAGGTTGATTATTCCTTGTCTACAAATATCCAAATTTTTATACCTAATACTCCATAAATAGTTCGAATTGTATAGGAACAATGATCAATTTTAGCGCGAATTGTTTGTAGGGGAACTCTACCCTCTCTGATCCATTCAACACGTGCAATTTCTTTTCCGTCGATACGGCCTGCTATTTGCACTTGAATTCCTTTTGTATCCGTTTGTTCAGTTAATTCAATAGCTTTTTTCATTGCTTTTCGAAACGAAACTCTATTTTTTAATTGTAAAGCTATATATTCTGCAAGAATATTAGGTTGTCCATAAGGTTTTTCAACTCTTGTGATGGCAATGTTGAGTCTCCGGTTTACAGAATGAAATTCCTTTTGTACATTCATCTGTAATTCTTCGATTCCTCGTGTTTGCCCCTCTATTAATAAATTTGGGAATCCAATATAGATTATGACTTGGATCAAATCGATTTTTTTTTGAATTGTTATACGTGCAATTCCTTCGAAACCTGAGGATATTTTCCTATTTTTTTGTACATAGTTCTTGATACAATTCCGTATTTTTGCATCTTCCTGTAGGCCCCCGGAATAATTTTTTGGTTGTGCGAACCAAAAGGAATGATGACTTTGAGTTGTACCAAGTCTGAAACCAAGTGGATTTATTTTTTGTCCCATATTTTTCTATTCTATTTTATTTTTCATCCATATTTTTTTATTTTATATGAATCTAAATCTTAGATTGATCTAAAAATGATTTAGATTTATCTTTTAATACAATTGTTATATGACATGTTTGTCTTTTTATCAGATAACTACGTCCTCGAGCCCGCGGTCTTAACTTTTTCACAATAGTACTCCTATTGGCTTCGGCTTTACTAATGAATGAATCAGCTTCCTTCAAACCCATATTATGATTAGCATTTGCCGCTGCAGAATAAACCAATTTGAGAATGGGATAAGATGCTCGATAAGGCATGAGTTCCAGTATCATAAGTGTTTCCTCATAGGAACGCCCGCGAATCTGATCAATTACTCTTCGTGCTTTTAAAACAGACATACATATATGTTGAGCCAAAACTTTTACTTCTTTACCTGAACTTGAGTTCTTTATCATAGGGTTATTCTCTACCTTT